ACATATCATATAGTGATATATATGAAATGATACTCTGGGTTCTCACGAAAAAGAATCATTTTTTTTTAATACCCACTCGTTATTATTATTAGGATTAGTTAATAATCCTAGGGATTAGATTTATATGCTTATTTTGATAGGAAATGAAATATTCAAATGATTTTTCATCGAATGACTATTCATCTATTGTATTTTCATGTAAATAGGCACAAAAAAGCTCTATGGAAAAATGGTGGTTCAATTCAATGTTATCTAACAGGGAGTTAGAATACAAGTGCAGACTAAGTAAATCAATGGATAGTTTTGGTCCTATTGAAAATACCAGTGTAAGCGAAGATTCGATTATAACTGATATGAATAAAAACATTCATAGTTGGGTTGATAGTGACAATTCTAGTTACAGTAATGTTGGTTATTTAGTCGGGGACATTCGGAATTTCATATCTGATGACACTTTTTTAGTTAGGGATAGTAATAGGGACAGTTATTACATATATTTTGATATTGAAAATAAAATTTTTGAGATTGACAATGATCCTTCTTTTCTAAGTGAACCAGAAAAAAAATTTTATAGTTATAAGAATTCTAGTTATCTGAATAATGTATCGAAAAGTGACGTTTCCCACTATGATCGTTACATGTCTGATAGTAAATATAGTTGGAATAATCACATTAATAGTTGCATTGATAATTATCTTCGTTCTCAAATCTGTATTGATAGTTACATTTTAAATGATAGTGACAAATCCAATGACAGTTACTTTTCTAGTTACGTTTGTAGTGAAGTCAGAAAAAGTAGTGAAAGCGAGAGATCCAGTATAATAACTAGCACGAATGATAGTGATTTAACTATAGGAGAAAGTTCTAATGATCTAAATGAAACTCAAAAATACAAGCATTTGTGGGTTCAATGCGAAAATTGTTATGGATTAAATTATAAGAAATTTTTGAAATCAAAAATGAATATTTGTGAACAATGTGGATATCATTTGAAAATGAGCAGTTCAGATAGAATCGAACTTTCGATTGATCCAGGTACTTGGAATCCTATGGATGAAGACATGGTCTTTCTGGATCCCATTGAATTTCATTCGGAAGAGGAACCTTATTCGGAAGAGGAATCTTATTCGGAAGAGGAATCTTATTCGGAAGAGGAATCTTATAAAGATCGTATTGATTCTTATCAAAGAAAGACAGGATTAACTGAGGCTGTTCAAACAGGCACAGGTCAACTAAACGGTATTCCCGTAGCAATTGGAGTTATGGATTTTCAGTTTATAGGAGGTAGTATGGGATCCGTAGTAGGTGAGAAAATCACCCGTTTGATCGAATATGCTACCAATCAATTTTTACCTCTTATTCTCGTGTGTGCTTCCGGGGGGGCACGTATGCAAGAAGGAAGTTTAAGCTTGATGCAAATGGCTAAAATATCTTCGGCTTTATATGATTATCAAGCAAATAAAAAGTTATTCTATATATCGATCCTTACATCTCCTACTACTGGCGGGGTGACAGCTAGCTTTGGTATGCTGGGGGATATCATTATTGCCGAACCCAATGCCTACATTGCATTTGCGGGTAAAAGAGTAATTGAACAAACATTGAATAAGACAGTACCTGAAGGTTCACAGACGTCTGAATATTTATTTGATAAGGGCTTATTCGATTCAATCGTACCACGTAATCCTTTAAAGGGCGTTCTGAGTGAGTTATTTCAGCTCCATGCTTTCGTTCATTAAATCAAGTCGAGCCTTAAATTCATAATGAATTCATTCTTTTATTTGTGACGAGTGAGTAGGTATTTCGTTTATAGGAATCAAATAGATGAATCAAAGTAAAAATCCAAAGAATGCATTTTTCGTTGGTAGCATAAGATTTAATTGCAAAAAGAATCGTGTGGATCATTTTTTTTTTACGGATATTCATGATTACTAATTAGGAAACCCCTCTAAAAAAAAAGCGAATTCTTTCTTCCGCGAAATTAGGCAAGAGGACGAAAAAGGATTTCATCTTCTTTTCTATATTCTATAATTTTATTTATATATAAATAATTTTATTTATATATAATTGGCAAGAATATAATAAACTAAATATTATTATACTCAATTTTATTATTATAGGTATAGAGTCTTGCATTTTTTTCTATATCTACTTTCGAGAATCCCTATTTTTTAAGAATACTTGTTATTGCCTCAGATTAGAATTATAACGAAGTTTTCCGGAATTTGTAAGAAACTCTTTCTTTTTTTTTTCAATTTTAATTTTTTTAAAATAAAAAAAATTTTAAATTATCAGAATCAGACAAGAATCAAATTTTAAGACAACAACAAGATAATAAGATAATAAAAAATAAGTAAGAATAAAAAAAAAACCATTGTTATTCGGTTAAATCAAAACAAAAAAATGATAAATTTTATAAGGTTGAATAAAAAAAATTCAATTAATCATTTGATATTGATATAATTGCTATGCTTAGTGTGCGACTCGTTGGTTTTTTTTTAGAGTGGTTATAGGATTCAAAAACCAGCTCATAGTATGAGTTAATTACTAACTATAGAACTAATAACCAACTCATCGCTTCACATTATCTGGATCTAAAGAACCATTCAAATATAAGTAAAGATATGATATATTGGTGATATCATTATAGCAACTAAACTATTACATAAAAAAAGAAAAACGAATCTGATTATGAGTTGTGAAGCAATAGGAATATACGGATAACTGAAAGGGTGAAAGAAAGAGAGAAAAAAGAATATCAATGATATATAATTCGAATATGTAAGGTCTATGAATCATCTTATAAAAAAAATAATGTAATAAAGCATCAATACTAATTAATCCATAATTAGATGAATATATTGATAGAACAAACAAATCAAGAGCCCCGAGTCAATAAAAACTGAGAAGGTTGGCTCAAGAAAAAAAAATTCATTCTAAATTCATTAGAAGCTCCATTGTAGAATTCAGACCTAAGCATTAATCGAGAAGCGATGGGAACGACGGAACCTGTGAATACATAAGATTCTCTTAAAGACGAATCTTAATGATTCATTTAATGGGATGGCGGAACGAACCAAGGACCAATACCAATCCATTTATTATGAGGAGTCATGCTCTGAGGAGTCATGGGCTAACCCTACTATATAATGAAAGAGTAAATATTCGCCCGCGAAAATTTTTTTGGATTTATAAATTTGGACCAATCCGATATGATAATAAAAGGAAAAAAAAAATAAAGATTCGTTCTAACCTTATCAAAAAACAACATTATCTATTTCTATATGGATAGCAAGAATTGCCTAGAACTATAATAGAAATAGAATACATGTTTAGTTAGATAGCAAACCAAGATATCCAAATTTCCAATAGACCAATAGATTAGATGAAATCTCAAAAAATCCGACGATTCGGTATATTATTTTTGAATCTTTCCTTCGCGAGGAGCCGTATGAGATGAAAATCTCATGTACGGTTCTGTAGTAGAGATGGGATTGAGAAACAACCATCAACTATAACCCTAAAAGAACCAGATTCCGTAAACAACATAGAGGAAGAATGAAAGGAATATCCTATCGAGGTAATCATATTTGTTTCGGTAGATATGCTCTTCAGGCACTTGAACCCGCTTGGATCACATCTAGACAAATAGAAGCGGGGCGGAGGGCAATGTCACGAAATGCCCGCCGCGGTGGAAAAATATGGGTACGCGTATTTCCAGACAAACCGGTTACAGTAAGACCTACAGAAACCCGTATGGGTTCGGGAAAAGGATCCCCCGAATATTGGGTAGCTGTCGTTAAACCAGGTCGAATACTTTATGAAATAGGGGGGGTCACAGAAAATATAGCCAGAAAAGCTATTTCAATAGCAGCATCCAAAATGCCTATACGAACTCAATTCATTATTTCGGGATAAGAATTAAAACCAAGGGAACGAGGTCTTTGGGATGAAAAAAAAACAATTGCAATTGTAGGTTTTTTGTTTTGAACAAATAATATTTCTTTTTTTTTTTTACTTCGTCCTTTTCTTTGCTTTGCACTGAAAGAACAGATAAAAAAAATGACATGATTCACCCTCAAACCCATTTGAATGTAGCCGATAACAGCGGGGCCCGCAAATTGATGTGTATTCGAATCATAGGGGCTAGTAATCGACGCTATGCTTCTATTGGTGACGTTATTGTTGCTGTAATCAAGGAAGCAGTACCAAATACACCTTTAGAAAGATCAGAAGTGATCAGAGCTGTAATTGTACGTACTTGTAAAGAACTCAAACGCGAGAACGGTATCATAATACGATATGATGATAATGCTGCGGTTGTGATTGATCAAGAAGGAAATCCAAAAGGAACTCGAATTTTTGGTGCAATCGCCCGAGAATTGAGACAGTTAAATTTCACTAAAATAGTTTCATTAGCACCCGAGGTATTATAAAATGAGACCATGATATATTTATAGTATTTGAATGAAATAGATTAATTATGTCTCACGCATATACCTTTTTTATTTTTATAAATAGAAATTTGATAATAATAATAAAATTCGAAATTCGAAATAAAAAAAAAAAAAAGAAAAAAGAACATGTTGATTATATCAAAAGTCACAGGCAACAATCATTTTAACATGGGTAAGGACACCGTTGCTGACATAATAACCTCTATACGAAATGCTGACATGAATCGAAAAGGAACAATTCGAATACCATTTACTAACATCACCGAAAACATTGTTAAAATACTTTTACGAGAAGGCTTTATTGAAAACGTGAGAAAACATCGGGAAAGCGACAAATATTTTTTAGTTTTAACTCTACGGCATAGAAGAAATAGGAAAGGATCATATAAAAGTCTTTTTAATTTAAAACGAATCAGTAGACCCGGTCTACGAATCTATTCTAATTATCAACGAATTCCTAAAATTTTAGGAGGGATGGGGATTGTAATTCTTTCGACTTCTCGGGGTATAATGACAGACCGAGAGGCTCGGTTAGAAAGAATA